ATGAGTTGATTACCTATTTTTAAAGCTTGGGTTGTTTTTGTGGCTATTGTTAGTTTATTTTTGTGGAAGCTAGGTGGTGTGTTGTTATTTTTGCTCATGGCTCTGGTGTCTGCTTATTATTTGATATCTGAGGTTTTTTCTCTTGATGTTCGTCATTTGGATGCCTTTTGATTATTTCTTCTTAGGGAGGTTGCTATATTTGCCACTCTTTTTGTCACAGCCCTATGAAATGAGGATAGTGAGGTTGAATCTATTTCAGATTGGGTTGAGTTGCCATTTTTAGGTTGTTTCCTTTTGATTGGCTCTTCTATATGTGCTACGGCATACCACCATGTTGCGGGTTTTAATTATTCTCCTCTGTTGTTGGTTATGACTATGGTTTTAGGGGTTGGTTTTATTTTATTACAGCTTTGAGAATTTTATGATTGCGAGTGTGACTTGTCTTATTGTGTTTATCATGCTGGTTCTTTTTGTACAGTGGGTTTACACTTTACGCATGTTTTACTGGGTGTGTTAGGGTTATTGGTTTTGTTTGTTTTAGGTATTGAGACTGTCGATTGACATTATATTAATCTTATAGTTTGATATTGGCATTTTGTTGATTATATATGGTTATTTGTATTCTTGATTATTTATGTTATTTAGGCGGTGTGATTCTTGTTTAAGTTAAATTTTATAGACTGCGAATTTGTGGTGTTCGAAGTTTCTTTGAAAGCGGGAAAATATGTTATCTTTAATTCGTAGAAAAGTTGTTGATTTGCCTACCAATCTATCCTTAAGTTATCTTTGATGTGGGGGTTTTATGATTAGTTTTTTTTTGGTTGTGCAGGTTGTTTCCGGCATAATACTCTCTTTTTTGTATGTTGCTGATTCTGATATGAGATTTGGTTGTGTTTTGGATTTTACAAAAGAGAGTTTGTTTGTCTGACTGACTCGTTATTTTCATATTTGGGGTGTTACTTTTATTTTTTTGTTGTTATTTATGCATATGGGTCGTTCTTTATATTATTCTAGTTATACTAAGATTGGTGTCTGGAAAGTTGGATTTATTTTATATATTTTAATGATGATAGAAGCTTTTTTAGGTTATGTACTTCCGTGGCATCAGATGTCTTATTGAGCTGCCACTGTTCTTACTTCAATACTTAAAAGAATACCTGTTATAGGCACTAGCCTCTTTAAGTTTATTGTTGGTGGCTTTTCTGTAACTAATGTTACACTTGTTCGTGTTTTTTCGGCTCATGTTTGTTTAGCTTTTGTTATAATTGGTCTTAGCGTCATTCACTTGTTTTATCTTCACAAGAATGGTTCTAAAAATCCGTTATTCGTGAGGGGGGGATATAGGGATATCGTTTTATTCCACAGTTATTTTACTAAAAAGGATGGGTTTATTCTGGTTTTGTTAGGTGTATTTTTTTGTTTGGCTATGTTAATTAGTCCTGACTTTGTTCTAGATTTGGAGAGATATATTCAAGCAGATCCTCTTGTGACACCTGTTTCGATTAAGCCTGAGTGGTATTTTTTAGCCTTTTACGCCATGCTTCGTTCTATTGAGTCTAAGCTGGGGGGTCTTATTTTAGTTGCTGTATTTCTTTTTTTATTATGAGTTCCTACCTTTAATAAATCTTGTTCTTATTTTGTGGGGCGTCAACTACTGTTCTGGTTGGCGGTTTCTATTTTTTTATTGCTTTCCTACTTAGGTGCTTGTCACCCAGAGTTTCCATATGTAACTATAAGTAAGGTTTCTAGGTTTTTAATTATTTTTATTTTGTTTCTTTTTAAGGGCTTGTGAGCAATACCTTATTCAAATAGTAATTTTTACTTTTTGCGTTTGGGTGTTTTTAAGTAGTTTTTTTATGATATCTTTAAGTATTGTATTGTGTTCATTTGTGCTATCCCTTTCACGGTTATTAAATTGCTTGATAGTTGTTGAAAATTTTAAAGTATTGCTTTTATTTTCTAGTTTACTCATGAATTGAGAGGAGACTCGTATTTTTTTTATTGCCTTAATGGTAATTTTTACTATTGAGGTTGTTTTAGGGTTGGTGGTTTTAACTCGTCTATGAGATTCAAGCGGTTTGATTGTTACTCTTGGGTGGTAGCCTTCTTGTTAATCTTTAGTCTTTTGTTGATTAAGGATATTTCGTCTTTTTTTATAGGGTGTGGGGGTATTAGTCTGGTTAAAGATTTTTTTTTCTTTGATAGTATTAGCTTTTATTTAAGCTTACTTTCTATATGTATATGATTAATTCTTTTGTTTTATATCAAATGTCTAAGTAGCTTGACTGTTATAATAGTTTCTTTTAGTGTCGCATTTTCAATTTTGTGTTATAGTTGCTCAAACTCATTATTATTTTGGTTTTTTTATGAGATGTCTATACTGTGTTTGTTATTTCTGCTTGTAAAGGAGTCTCCTTATTCTGAGCGTTATATTGCTACTTGATATTTGTTGGGCTATGTTGTTGTTACCAGGCTGCCAATGCTTGCTTGTATATTTTACATTTCTCTTAGGTTTGGTACTTTTAAAATTTTTGGTTGGCAGTCGGAGCAGGGGATACATGTGCCGGAGGGTCTTTTTGTTTTTTTGGCCTTTCTATTTGTAACAAAGATACCTCTTTTTCCATTTCATGTTTGACTCCCAATAGTACATGCCGAAGCGAGTAGTATAGTCTCTGTTTGTTTAAGGGGTTTTATTATGAAGTTGGGCATTCTTGGAGGGTTTCGTTTATGTTACAGCGTTATTCCGGAGTATGTTTTTTTTAAATTTTACGTGTTATTTTTGCTTGCGTTTTCTGTTTCTTTTTTTTTTAGGGCTTGTCGTGAGTTAGATGGTAAGCGTTGGCTTGCTTTTTTAAGTCTTTCTCACATAATTATTCCTATCTTATGTTTGTGTTCAGGGCTATTTGATAAAGTTTCCGTTTCTTTTTTGTACTGTCTTGGACATGGTTTATCTGCAGGTGTTACTTTTTTGTTGTTGTGGATTATGTATGATGTTACTGGTACTCGAAAATGGTTTTTGGTTAAGCACTGTGTTTCTAATAGTTTATTTTTTCGATGCTGTTGTGTTTTTAGCTTGTGTACTGTTGCGTCATTACCACCAACACTTCAGTTTTTTTCGGAGGTTTCTGTTTTTTATTCCAGTGGTTTTGTGAGATTCTTTTTCTTACTATTATTTTTAGTTTACCTTTTTTTTGGTGGCTTGGTTCCTATTTTTGTTTTAGGTGTGGTGTTAACGCGTCACTATAGTATTGGTTTTGGATCGGGCAGTATCTTTAGTGGTATTTGTTCTGTTGTTTTTTTGGTGTTTTGGAGTTTTATTTTGTTTGTTCTTGTCTAGAATTTGTAACTTGGTGTAGATGCATTTTACATTTTGGTTGTAAAGGTAATTGGTAGTTAGTTACATTGTTTCTTGTCTAGCTTAAAATTTAAAGCGTTGATTTGAAGCGTCAAAGTTACTTTTGTGGCGAGAAGGTTATTATAAGGAGATGTAAGTTAATTTAAACTATATGGTTCATGTTCATAAAATATTCTTTTTCTTCTCCTATGCTTGTTTCTCGTCTCAATATTATTAGTAATTATGTTTATGGTTTAATAACAGGGGGATGGAAAGATGGTTTTTATCGTTTTTCTCTGCTAGTATTGTTGTTTTGTTTCTTATCCCTACGTGTTCCTTACATTTTTGGTTTGACGGGGTTTGGTGTATATCTTTTTTTTTACATTTTCCCCATATTTATTAGTCTTTTTTTTAGACGTATTTTTAATAAATTTAATTTATTTTTTTCTTCTTTTATTCCGCTTGGCACTCCTCTGTGGATAGCTCCCTTTGTTTGCTTAGCAGAGACTTTAAGTTATATAGTTCGTCCTGTTGTTTTGTTAATACGTCCTTTTGTTAAATTATCTATGGGTTCTTTAGGGGGCTATGTTCTTGGTGGTATGTGTTTTAAGTCTGGTTATGTAGTTTTTTTTCTGTTAATTCTTTTTTTTTATGAAATCTTTGTAGCTGTGGTGCATTGATTTATAGTTTGTAAAATTTTATCCTTTTCTGAGGATCACTAGATTTTTGTTTTATGCGGGGCTTTTTTATATTTTTTTTCAGTTCTTTAGGTTTATTAATCTTTTCTATGTTTTTATTTAGCTCTAGCAATTTATTTATTTTTTGATTATTCTTAGAGCTGTGTGTTTTATTTTTGATTCCTATGTTTTTTTTGAAGGCTGAATATTTAAATTTATGTGGCTTATTTAACTATCTGATAGTTTCTAGTTTGTCATCTTCTTTCTTGATTGCTGGTATTTTATTTGATTCTTTTTTATGATTTATTGTGCTAGGCTTATTTATTAAGTTTGGAATATTCCCATTTTTAGGTTGGGTTTATAGGGTTGTTAAAAAATCTAATTGATATGTGGTTTGAGGTCTTTCCACATTTTTAAAGGCTCCATTCTTCATTTTGCCTTTTTTTTTATCGGGATTGGGTCAAACCTCAGCATACACTCTTTGTACAGTAACTTTTGTATTCATTTCCTTTTTATTCTGGGTGTATACAGTTAGTTGGCGTGTTTGTTGATCTCATATTATGTTATCTTCCAGTACTTCATTGATAGCTATGTCTTTTGTGCAGGGTTTAGAGAAATTGCTTCCTTTCTTCTTTGTTTACTTTATTTGGAGAAGTCTTAGTATTATTTTTATTTCTTCTCAAGAGGATTTTGCTTTGAGAGGGGTTGGTTCTTGTTTTTTCTTTGTGTTTCTTTTGGTATCCTTCCCATTTTCTTTTTCTATATTTTATAAGCTGTTAAGCACGGGCTATATGTTTTCTTGTGATTTTTACGTTTTTATTGCTTGGGTGTTGTATACTATATCTGAGCAGTTTTATTTGTTGAAGTTTTTAATAGATACTACTATACCTCGTAGTATGTTTAGTATTTCTTTCTTTGTATAAGGTAGGATAGTTTAAAAAAAATTCTTATTTTACACGTAAGTGATGGTCTTTAGGCCTGCTACCATTTTAATGATGTAGTTTAATTTAAGAATGGTCTCTCTGCAAGAGACTGGTGGGATTTCCCGTTGTTGAAGCCGAAAACATTCTTAGTTTAAATAGAATAGCAGTTTGTCGTACTGCAGGTGTAGTTTAACTTCAGAGTGGGATGCTTATTTTAAAAATGCTTTATAGTTTTCTTAGTGGGTTTCTTTGTTTTTTGTTAATTATGTTATTTGTAGCATTTTTTATTTTGGCAGAGCGTAAGGTTCTAGGCTATATTCAGATACGAAAGGGTCCTAAAAAGGTTGGTGTGGCAGGACTTTTACAAAGGTTTGCTGATCTTTTGAAGTTAATAATAAAGTTTAAGTTTCAGTTCTATCAGGTTCGTAGTTGGTTAGGCTGATGAGGTGTTCTTTTGTTGGTTTTTTTATCTTGCGGTTATTGTATTGTTTTTTCTGTTGTTTATGGTGGTTTGTTTGATAACAATATTATGCTATGATTCTTGGTTTTAACCAGATTGACTGGTTATTGTTTAATAAGAGTAGGTTGAGGGTCATATAAAAAGTTTGCTCTTATGAGGTCTTTACGGTCTGCCTTTGGTTCTGTGACTTTTGAAGCTTGTTTTATGTGTATTTTAATTTTATTCTGTATTGTTTTGGGTTCTTATAGTTTATTTGGGTTCTTTTTTGAGTCCTGGGGGTTTATTTTTTTATTACCCCTTTGTTATTTTTTTTGGGTTGTGGGTATATTATGTGAGTGTAACCGTACTCCATTGGATTATGCTGAAGCAGAGAGAGAGTTGGTTAGTGGTTTAAAAACAGAGTACTGTAGGGTTCCATTTACTTGTTTATTTGCTTGTGAATACTTAATCATGCTTATTTTTTCTTGAGTAACTGCCGTTTTATTTTTTGGTGGTTACTTTATCTTATTTTTTACTATGCTGCATGTCTTCTTTTTGGTTTGGTGTCGTGGGACGCTGCCTCGTGTTCGCTACGATTTCTTTGTTAAGTTTATGTGGGAGTGGGTGTTATTAGTATTAATTTTATATTTTTTCATTGTAATTTAGGGTGTGTGTAGATTATTTTTAAATCGTAAGGCTGTTAACTTTAAGAAAGCTTACTAGCTCACAGACGATGTGGTTTTATTTACAGTACTGTAGTTTAATACATAGAATACGGGTTTTGGGGATTCGAGGTCTTTTTATAAGCTTACTGAAAGGCTTGCTGATAGGGCTGCTTTAGCAGGCTACTGTGATATAGTAGTTGTAGAAATTTATTCTCGTCGGTACTTCGAGTAGCTTAAATACAAAGTATTGAATTCTTACTTCAGGGATATCTTTTGATCTCGAGGAATGATTCTATTTTGTTCTTGTTTAATGCTTTTTTTATTAATTTTTTTTTTGGTGGCTTTATATCATTTTTATGTTTGAAACTTTGGTTCTTTTAGTAGTTTGGGTGTTCGTTCTTGAGTTAGTATGTTTGAGTGTGGGTTTCTTTCGCAACGTTTGGTTGAAAATTATTTTAGGTATACTTATTTTTTGTTGTTGGTTTTTTTTGTTGTATTTGATTTGGAAATTTCTCTTTTACTAAAAGTTCCTTATCAGGGATTACTTTATAAGAAATTTTTATTCTACTTTGCATTTGTTTTTTTATTGGGGTTAGGTTTTTCTGTTGAGATTAGTAAGGGGTATGTTAAATGAAGTTATTAAGTTTCTTTTGAGGGTTATGAGGTTGTCGCTGCTAACGATGATTGGAATTTTTATTGATTCGGCCTTCTTTAACAAACTAGGTTAATTAGATTATCTGTCTTCAAAACAGGAGGTGACTTTGTCGTTTGTTGCTGTAATGAATATATTTTCTTGGTTGTTTACTTTAGATCATAAGCGAATTGGTTTAATATACATGATTTTAGGTATTTGAGGTGGTTTTTTGGGACTTTCTTTGAGTACTCTGATTCGATTAAAATTTTTGGATCCTTACTATAATATTGTTTCTCCCGAGGTATATAATTATGTTATAACTAGACATGGGATAGCTATGATATTTTTTTTTCTTATGCCTGTTTTGATAGGTGGTTTTGGTAATTACTTATTGCCTTTATTGTTAAGTCTTCCTGACTTAAATTTACCTCGTTTAAAAGCTTTAAGGGCTTGACTTTTATTACCATCTGCTGTTTGTTTAGGATTAAGCATGCTTGGTGGATCTGGAGTAGGGTGAACTTTTTATCCTCCATTGTCTAGAGGGGATTATTCTGGCTGGGGTGTTGATTTTTTAATGTTTTCTTTGCATTTAGCAGGTATATCTAGTGTTTTTGGTTCTTTAAACTTTATATGTACTATTGTTAGTGCTATGTCTAGTAAAACTACTTCCCGATTTTCTATTATTGTGTGGGCTTATTTATTTACTTCTATTCTTCTTATACTATCTTTACCTGTTTTGGCAGCAGGTATAACTATGCTTTTGTTTGATCGTAAATTTGGTTCTTCTTTCTTTGATCCTCTTGGAGGGGGAGATCCTGTCTTGTTTCAACATCTTTTTTGGTTTTTTGGGCATCCTGAGGTGTATGTTTTAATATTGCCAGGTTTTGGTGTTGTTAGACATATTTGTATGAATCTTACTAATAAAGATTCTTTGTTTGGTTACTTTGGTTTGGTTTTTGCTATGGGGGCCATAGTTTGTTTGGGTAGTGTAGTTTGGGCGCATCATATGTTTATGGTTGGTTTAGACTTGAAGACTGCTATTTTTTTTAGTTCTGTTACAATGGTTATTGGTATTCCTACGGGTATTAAGGTTTTTTCTTGACTTTACATGTTAGGTGGTAGTTATATGCGTTTATGAGATCCTGTTATGTGGTGAATAATTGGATTCATTGTATTGTTTACTATAGGTGGTGTTACTGGTATTGTTTTATCTGCTTCTATTTTAGATACTTTACTTCATGACACTTGATTTGTTGTTGCGCATTTTCATTATGTGCTATCTCTTGGGTCTTATAGTACTGTTGTTATTTCTTTAATTTGGTGGTGGCCTATTATTACTGGTTTTAGTCTAAATAAGTATTTATTGCAGGGTCATTGATTTTCTTCTATGGTTGGTTTTAATCTATGTTTTTTTCCTATGCATTTTTTGGGTATGCAGGGTTTACCTCGTCGTGTTTGTTGTTTTGATCCCTTATTTGGCTGATTAAACTATTGTTCCTCTTGGGGTGCCTTGATTTCTTGTGTAAGGGCTTTTTTTTTAATGTTTATTCTATGGGAATCCTTAGTGTTTGGTAATCGTGTTGTTGGTGTTTGGGGTACAAAATCTCTTGTTTTAAAAGTTGTAGTGACTCCTGTGCCTCATCATTGTAGTTATATTTGTGATGCGGGGCTTTGGCGTTATGATGCTGTTGTTGCTAAGAATACTAGCATTTGGGCGTGGGAGTAATAGTTTAATGTAATGCTGCTTTTGTAATGCAGAGGTGTGGTTTGATACTGCTTCTTGACTTTGAGGTTTTGTTAATGCTTTTTTCTTTTGGTTTATTACCTTTTGCATCATGATTTACTGAAGGTTGTTAATTATTTAGCTTCCCGAAAGATGGTGATTTAGCATTGATTTGTTTAGTACTAAATAAGAATTATGCGGGTAGCATTTTTTAAAATTGATGCTGGGCGTGATAAATAATACGTACTATCTTATATCTGGTTTCTGAAGATTTTTATCATAATAACTTTGCTGCTAAGATGTGGTAGAGTTTTTAAGAGATTTTATTTTTTTATTATACTGTTGGGTTAAAAGTCCCCTAAAATAATGTTTGTGTTACAACATTTTTTTTATTTAAATTTTTCTTTATTTTAATTTTCAGAATAATAACTTTTTGTGTTAGTATTGTATAATTAGTAGTTTAAGTATCCTATATTTTTCTCGTAGCTCGCCGGACTGTTTATTAAAAACATTTTTATTATTTAACTTTTAATAATCTAGCCTGCCCTATGTATATTTATAAATGGCCGCAGTATATTGACTGTGCTAAGGTAGCATAATTAATTGCCTTATAATTGAAGGATTGTTTGAATGGTATTACCAGGTGAGTTTTAAGATGTAGGTTATATTAAGAAATTGGTTTATCGGTGCAGAACCCGATAAAATTTAATAAGACGGAAAGACCCCAAGAGCTTTATGATATTTTATTTACTTGGGGCAAGGGCATATTCTTTATATGTTTTTTGATCCTTTAGGATTATAGGAATAAGTTACCTTGGGGATAACTAGGTAAGAGATGAAGAGAGTTCATATCGATTCATCTATTTGCCATCTCGATGTTGACTTAGGGTTAATATAATGGCGCAGAAGTTTTTATATTTGGTCTGTTCGACCTTAAATCCTTTCATGAGTTGAGTTAAGACCGGCGTGAGCCAGGTCGGTTCTTATCTATTGGTTTCTTGGCTTAGTACGAAAGGATTGGCTGGGATTTATTTTGGGCGTGTTACATTTGTGTAGCTTACTCTGCAAAGGTATGTTTTGGTATTTTACTCTCGCCTTATCTATTTAATTCTGGTTGTGGGAGGATAAAAAGTTTGTGTCACATAGAAAATTTTTATTTGTTTTTCTATTCATTATTTTGATTGTTTTAGTGACTGGATCTTAACTATCAGGGTAACCTGGATTAGGCTTCTTTTATGCAGTAGTAAATTCACAGTGCCAGCATCTGCGGTTATTCTGTTAATTGCTTCTCCTTCTTGGATAAAATTTTTTATAAGCTATTAATAATTGTTGGGTAGAATCTTTATATTATCTTAAAACTAGCTTATAATCTTTATTTTTGGGCTTTAAAAAGAAAAGGATTAGAGACCCTTGTATTTGGTTTATTACTTTTATTCCCTAGTTGTAACTAAAAGGATTTGGCAGCCGACGAAGTTCTTCCGGGGGAGTGTGTTTCATAAGAGATAATCCGCTTATTATTTTACCATCTTTATGTTAGTGTATATCCGGTTTAAGATTTATAGTTATTGCTAGTAAGTGTAATTATTTTTATTAAAGCCAGGTCGATGTGCTGCTTATGGGATGGTGATTGTGCACTACTTTTTTAAAAAGGGTATATTGAAAATTATTCTTTTATTTAGGACTCGGAAGTAGGTAGTTTTAGTTTGTGCTATCGAAGCTTGATTTAGTTGGGGTACACACCGCCCGTCACCCAGGGTGTTAGCTGTGGTAAGTCGTAACATGGTAATGCTTGGGGAACCAGGCGTTAGTTGATTGTTTGTTTATTGAACAGTTTATGCTTTTATTTAAAATGCTTTATTTAGATTTGATACTATATATGATTATGCTTTGTTCTTTTATACCTGTTTGAGTTTTTTTTGTGCTAGGCTGACAAGTTTGTAGTTGAAAAGATGTCACTAGGTTGCGAAAAGAAAGTAATTTGGTGGAATTAGGTTGAACTGTGGCTCCTACTGTAGCTGTTAGTATTCTTTGTTTTTTGAAACTTCTTTGTTTAGGGGATGAGCCTTATTTTGGTGTTACTAACATTATCAAGGCTGTTGGGCGTCAGTGATACTGATCTTATGAGATAGTGGGTGTTGAAGATTCTTATGATTCTGTTATGACTGATTTTGTAGATTCTGTTGATAAGCCTCTTCGTCTTACACAGCATTCTCCCCACATATTGTTGGTAACTTCCTCTGATGTTATACATTCCTTTGCTTTACCCGTATTTAAAATTAAGTTAGATTGTATACCAGGACGGATGAATCAGACTATTTTTTGGCCCGATCGTATGGGTGTTTTTGTTGGGTATTGTAGCGAATTGTGTGGTGCCGGACACGCCTTTATGCCTATAGTGGTTGAAGTCATTAAGAAGGGTCTTCAAGGTAGTTAGGTCTGTGGTTAGTTCTTTTTTTCTAAGTCTTTATCTTACCAGTTTATTGGCATTTTCTTTTGTGTCAAAACCTATCAAATATTGTCTTCTTTTATTACTAAGCTCGGCCAGTATTACAGGTTATGTATATTTGATGGCTGGGTTTAGTTGATATCTTATTTTATTTTGTTTGGTTTATGTTGGTGGTGTTTACGTACTGTTTATCTTTATTTCAGTTCATAACCCTAAACCGCTTCCTAGGTTAGGGGGTGGTGTGGGTTCATTATTCTTTTTTATAGTATTTTTTTCTTTCAGGTTTTCAATTTTTTCTTTTTTTGAGCCTTCATATTATGATAGTAGTCATTATCTCTGTTCTTTCTTTGAGGGATTTGTATATTTTATATTTTGTTCTATTTTAATAATGGGTTTTATTATAGTTAGCGTTGTTTGTAGTGAGAAGGATTCTTTTTTTCGTTAAGCTGGCTTAGTATATTTAGTACATAAGATTGTAAATCTTGGGGTATAATTTAGTCAGAATTTTAAGAGTGCCAGATGTTATGGGATGGATTTAGGATCCTTTTAAGATTATTTTTATCCTCTTGCGAGCAAGATATTTCGTATTTGATTTGAAATCAAGTTTTTCGTTTTTATATAACGATGCTCGCTTTTATAGGAGTGCCAGATTTTATGGGTTGGTTTTAAGCATCAAATAAGGATTTATATCCCTCTTATATTTGATAACTCTTTAATGAGCCCTGCGTTTCGGCCGCGGGAGGGAAATGTTTGTTTCTATCAAATATGTTGGCCTTATTTTCTATGTTTATTTTTTTAGGCTTTTTTGTTTTTTGATGCCTAGACTTATTGGGTTTGTTAGGTAGTTTTTTTTTGATAGGCTATCCTTGAAAAGGTTTTATCTTTGAGTTCTTGCTAGATTCTATTAGACTAATAAGCCTTTATATGTTGTTTTGTTGTGGTGTAGTAGCATTATTTTATTGTTTTCATTATTTTGGTATTACTCTTGAAGGGTTTTCTCTCTTTTTGCTCATGTGCTTTTTTTTATCTGTTATGGCCTTTTTGGTGGTAAGTTCTAGTTTTTTGTTTTCTTTAGTAATGTGGGAATATTTGGGCTTGGTTAGATTTTTTCTTATTTTATTCTATTCTAATAGTGTTAGTCTTCGTGCTTCACTGATTACTTTATTTGCTTCCCGCTGGGGAGATATTTCCTTTTTTGGATTAATTATGTGATATTTTTTTTATTGGGATTTTTCGTTAATATTGGTTAGTGTTTTACTTTTTTTTGTGGTTTTAACTAAGAGGGCTTGCTATCCTTTTATTTCTTGATTGATAGAGGCTATGCGTGCACCTACCCCGGTTAGTTCTTTGGTTCACTCTTCTACACTTGTAGCCGCCGGGGTTTGATTTTTGTTGCGTTACTGTGATTATTGTGGTGATATATTTTTTAATTACCTTTTGGTTATTTCTCTGATAACTATACTTATTAGTGGGGCTTGCGCTATTTATTTTAATGATTTGAAGAAGATAGTTGCTTTATCGACTTGTAAAAATGTTTCTTGGTGCATTGTATTTTTTTTATGTGGTGATGTTTGGCTTTGTCTCTTACAGCTTTTAAGTCACGGAGTATGCAAGTGTTATCTTTTCATGTCTGTTGGGGATGTTATGTCGGGTTCTATGGGCAGACAGAGCTCTAAATTTGTTTATCTTTCTCGTTATGGTTCATTTTTGGGAGTCATTTTACAATTTATATTAGTATTTTCTCTCTGCGGTATTCCTTTCTTAGGTGTTTTCTTTGGTAAGCATGGACTCCTTTCTGATATTTTTTATTGTTATGGTTACGGTTTTATTTCTATTTTTTTGTTGTGCTTTTTAGTTTCTTATATTTATTCTTTTCGTCTTTTTTTATTACTGGTCGGAGACTGTGTAGGGATGCAGTCTGGTAAAGTTAGTAAATTTTATTCTATTTCTTTAATTGTAATGATCGGTACTTTCTTAAACTATGTGGGCTCTTTTCTCTTTATTGAGACCAACTCCTTGAGTCTATTGGAGTCATTATTGGTGTTGTTTACACAGCTTTTTGGATGCTTTGTTGGTTATTATTTTTGACTCATATCCTTTTCTTCTTTATTTTCTTCTTGATCCTCTTCTTTATTTGGGGGGGATTTCTTGGTTAATTCCATATATTATAATTTTCTTAATATTAGGTCTAGCTTCATTTTTTGTTTATACCGTTGGGAGGTCTCTCTCTTTAATTTTTTTTATTTTGGCTTAAATAGTATTTTTTCCTTTCTTCGTTTGGGTAGTTTTATTTTTTCTGTTAAATTTATGGTTTTTTTTGTTTTATTTTTGCTTGGTTTGGGGTTTGTTATTGGTTAGGTTTGTTGGTCTAGTGTTATTCAGCATATCAATTTTTCGTGTTGGTGGTAATTTATATATTGGCCGATGTTTTACATTATTAGTATATTTAGTATGCTGTCTTTCCAAGTCAGAGGTCCATTTTTTGGTTAATGTAGTATTTTTTTCTTTGAAGGTTTCTACAGATTTTTTTTTTCTTTTAAAATGGGTTAATATAGTTACACTTTTTTTTCTTAATATTTGGCCTTTTTAGGGTTGTTTTTATAAATTAGAAAATGTTTTTTAAATTTGATGTTTTGGTTTTATTTAGTTTATTTTTATTATTAATTTTTGTATTTTTCTTTCCTAATTTTGCTTGTTTAAAAATTGTTGTAATACCCCCCCCTTACAGAAAATTTTTTTTGTTTTATTTTAATATTTTTATTTTATAATATCTTATAATAAATTTTTCTGGGGCACAAAATTAAATATGCTAGATTTTGATTTTGTTGGATAATGTTTATCGTTATTTGTGCGCCCAATCATTACTATAACGATAATAAATCTACCTTATGATACTTTAAATATTCTTTTCTTTTTTGTTGTTTTTAGTTTTATATCAAGATAGTTACACTTTTTTTTCTTAATATTTGGCCTTTTTAGGGTTGTTTTTATAAATTAGAAAATGTTTTTTAAATTTGATGTTTTGGTTTTATTTAGTTTATTTTTATTATTAATTTTTGTATTTTTCTGTTCTAATATCATTGGGATGGTGTTACTCCCCCCGGAGGGGTTGTGTTGTTGGGGGAGGGGGGAGTACATGTATATATAATATAATGTATATATTTATGTATAATAATGGTTTTTGCCTGGTTTATGGGTAAACTTTAGGTAGATTACTATCATTATAGTGATGGTTAAGAGTGTAAATAACACTAGATAGATGACTTATGTTGTTTATTTTTTTTATAAAATTTTGCTTGAATCTATTAATAATATTAATATTATATTAATGGTTATAATAATGTTCTTTGTTTATTCCGAGGATAGTAGTATAATAGGGATTGTAGTAATATCATGCCTACTTCTCTGGAAGATATGTGATACTGTTCTAATATCATTGGGATGGTGTTACTCCCCCCGGAGGGGTTGTGTTGTTGGGGGAGGGGGGAGTACATGTATATATAATATAATGTATATATTTATGTATAATAATGGTTTTTGCCTGGTTTATCTTTAACTTGAGGAGATTTTCTTTATACTT